TTCTTGTTCGGAAAAATAGTTGAACCAATTCCGGGAATTCCGTATTCAAGTCAATGATGCATTACATTAATTATATTCATAAAATTTTTTATAAAATAATAAAAATCTCAAAATATTTAATTCTATTTTTTTCTTATTTCTTATTAATTTAATAAAAAAATAAAGTAAAAGCGGGTAGCGGGAATCGAACCCGCATCGTTAGCTTGGAAGGCTAGGGGTTATAGTCGACGTTGATTCATCATTTTTAACGTCTCTAATTCAAAACTGAACGTGAAACTTTGGTTTCATTCGGCTCCTTTATGGAAGATGTATAAATTCCTATATTAAGACATGAACGAAAAAAAAAATTCCACCCATAACATCTATGTCAGCTTTTCTGTCTGAATGTATTCAGAACAACCCGCTTTCTAGACGATCCCTATAGAAAAGAGGGGGATTATATTATAACAACCTTTCTAGTTACTTCGTTCTCTATTTCTATGTGAGAGAATCCTTAGGAAAAGCATTTTGTTTCTACCGAGCTAAAAAAATTTGTCGATGTCTCTAGTAAACCAAAGTCATTGTTTAATAGCCATTTTGCTTCAATTTCCGTAATACAAATTCCAAATTAAAGATTTAGTTACGATTAGAAAGCCACTTTCTATCTTTATCCATGGATCCTTTACTCATACTTATTCAATTAGAAGTATTGATCTAATAAAAAAAAAAAATTATGTTTCGTAATCTCATAATCCAATTTTTCAATTTTTAATTGATTCTTGGATACAAATCACGAGAATGTATATTCTTCCTCGAATTTTTCATTGAGAGGTAAAGGATTAAATCCTTTTAAGAAATAAAGTTTTTGGTCGGAATGAAATATTAATCAAACCGAAAGACCCCTTAACTATATAAAGGATTATAGAACGAATCACACTTTTACCACTAAACTATACCCGCTACAATCCGATTATTGTATATAAATGAACCTTTTGTCGAACAAGAAAATGGGTCGTAATAAAAAGTTAAAAGAGTCAAAAGAAAGGATAGGATCATAAAATAATCATGAAAATTAGAGCGTTTACGTGTTGTATCAGAGAACCCAATGAGATTCGGAAAAGAGAATTCATTAAATTTCAATAACTAAAACTAAATAACAAGTGTTTTTTTGCCGGAGGTTTTTGACCTAGACGTCTCGACAAAACTACTTAAGCCATAACATACATGAAAATGTATTGTGCAAGAATCCACAGCTCCCTTTTTGTTATTTATTTACTTTACTAAAATAAAAGGAATAAAGAATAAATATAAAAAATTAAGAATTAAGATAAGAAACGACACTTTGATTCGATATCATTTGATTCTATATCATAGAAATCAAAAGAGTTTTTATGTTTCCAATCGTAATAACAAGCAAGTATTTTAGTTTTCAAATAAAAAAAAATTATTTATGATTCGTTGGAACAATAAATGGCGGGCCCGGCCTGGTCAGTACTTAGCCGGGCCGTGGAACTAAAAAGCACTCTCGGATGAAAAAAAATATTATGAAGGGCTCTTTCAATCCTTATTTTTTATAATGTAACATAGTATTATCCTTTTTCAATTGGGAGGAGAGATGGCTGAGTGGACTAAAGCGTCGGATTGCTAATCCGTTGTACGAGTTTTTCGTACCGAGGGTTCGAATCCCTCTCTTTCCGTTTTTGTTGATGACTTGGTATTTTCTTTCGAATTTTTCGCGAGCTCTTTTTATTTTTAATAGTTAAAAATGTGTAATAGATAAAATCCTACTAAGAACATTTAAAAATCAATCAAGGAAAACAAAAACCTTATCTTTTATTCTTCACGTCCAGGATTACGTCCTGGATCATTAGACAGGAATCCGAAAATAAAGAGAGAAACAAAGAATATCACTACCGTGTAAACAAATAGTTTGAGAGTAAGCATTACATAATCTCCAAGATTTTTTTTAGTAAAAAAGAGAATAGATTCTCCGTTTTTATACCGCATACCCTACTATTTTTATTTTTTATTTTGACACCAAGAAATAAAGTGGGGTGATCCAGATTTTTCGCGGTTGTACAAGAATTTCAATATTTGAATTGAGGGTGTAAGACTTATCTGATCTTATCAATTCTTTTCTTTGAATTTTTTTTTTTTCAATAAATCATGAATTTGTCTAGACATTATTAAATTAAAGATATCATCGAAAACTTACAGCAGCTTGCCAAACAAAGGCTAAGAGAAAAAAAAACAGGGGTATTACTGGCATCCAATCTACGATTGGATTTAAAAAAGCGTAGGCCTCGGGCAATTTGGCGACGAAAAAACTACTTGAATAAAGAGCAGAATTAAGACAGATACAGATCAAACTAAATATATTAAGCATAACAAACATTTTGTTCTTGAGGATAATTGTATTTTATTTATTTTGATTGAGTTATTAATAAATTGAGTTTTTTATTATTTTATTATTATAAATATGTTATTATTCATAGAAAAGAAAAATGAATAAAAAGAAAATAAGATAGACCAAAAAACTTTCTTTGATTTGAACTCACCCAATCAAAAATCCTTCAATTCTCAAATCAAAAGAGAATAGAATAAACCATACTTTCATACAATATCTTAATTGAATTATATGTAATGATCAATAAATTCTGTTTAATTCTACGTCTACATGTATAAAAATTCTAGTAATCTATTTTATAGATAATAGATATTTAGACTTGAGTTGACGAACAACCAGTACCAATATTAGTGTTTATTAGTGTCGACTAGAAATGGGGCGTGGCCAAGTGGTAAGGCAACGGGTTTTGGTCCCGCTATTCGGAGGTTCGAATCCTTCCGTCCCAGAACATACCTGACCCACGATCATTTTATTAATCTATAATAAAAAATAAAATATATATCTATTAAAATATATATCTATATCATAATCTATATCATAATAAAATATATCAAAATAAAGATTATCTTTTCGACCAGTCTTCCGTTTAAGAGTATAATATTGTTATAGAATGTGATTCTTAATTTCTTTTTTTTTTTTTTTATTATTAATCATATCTTTTTCACAAATTTAATCGAGTTCAAATAACACGCATATGAAACGAAATTTTGATTTGTTAAATATTACTGATTTTACAATATGAAATACGAAAAAATAACAACCTAAATCTTCAATCTTTCCTTACATCAGTCTTTTTTTTTTTTATTAATCATTGATGGTTTAATCCAATATGGATTTATCTTTCTCTTAATGATGATAAAAAGCGAATGGTACTTACTGTAAAACCTTATGCAAATAATGATATAGGGTAGGAAACTATTCAATCAATTAAATCTTTTTAATGATTTCTTATGAGTTCTTGGTACTCTAAGAAGTGTGAAATTGTTGAATTTATCCTATCACGTTACTTGAAGATAGAGATTCAAAATAACTTGTTTATTCGTGTTTATTTATTCATGTTATGTTAGTTATAATTTTTAAAAAAATTATAAACAATGGGGTTAAATTAATTGAATTCTTGTTGAGACTTCGTCATACATTATCCATTCTTCATATAGAAGAAAAAAGTATAGATTATTATGTACCGACCGAACCGATGATTATTCACGATTCCATAATTGAATCAATTACATACTGGTTCCAAACTGAAGGAATGTTATGGTAAAACTTCGTTTAAAACGATGTGGCAGAAAGCAACGTGCGACTTGAAGGACATGATCAGCTGTGGATTCTTACATCCACCACTTTTTTATATTATATAGGAACGAAAGTGCTCTTGGCTCGACATCATTTGTTCTGTTCCACTGGAACCCTCATTTTTGAGAGTGTTGCCATGTAAATAGTACACGATGGAGCTCGAGTAGAACGTATTGATTAATTTCTCAAGGGCAAGAATCTAAGGTTAGTATCGATCAATAAATTGGAACAACTTCGTAAGTATATTTTAGATATATAAATCTAAAGGATCCAATTCGATAAAATTTAAAAGTTAATTTTGTTGGAATTGGTAAAACTCTTTTGATCAAATCAAAAGTAAAGTGTATTACGTAGGAATCAACCATTCATACGATTCTTTGATAGAAAGAAATCACAAAAAATGGTATGTTGCTGCCGTTTTGAAACGATTTAAAGATCACCGAAGTAATGTCTAAACCCAATGATTCAAGGCAAAGATAAAGATCCTGGAACAAGGAAATACCGTTTTCAATTGTCTCAACAACCAGATCATATTTAAGAATCAAAATAGATTCTAAAGGAGACAGAAAAAAAGGGTTAGAGACCACTCAATAAATTTAATACCTAAAAGGTTTCTTTTGAGTTATTTGAGAGTTATTCAACTTGAGTTATGAGGATACAAATAATTTTTTTTTTTGGGGGGGGGGGAAGACTAAGAAAAAGTATTTAAATTAAAATCAATAATATAATGAATTTGATGATTTTATGGATCTATTTGTTATTATGATTCTATACATAGACATAATTTAGAATTTTCTCGAGCCGTACGAGGAGAAAACTTCTTATACGTTTCTAGGGGGGGGGGAGTATTGTTCATCTATCCCAATGAGCCATTTATCGAATCGTTGCAATTGATGTTCGATCCCGACGAGAGGGAAGAGATCTTCGTAAAGTGGGTTTTTATGACCCGATAAAGAATCAAATCTATTTAAATGTTCCTGCTATTCTATATTTCCTTGAAAAAGGTGCTCAACCTACAGGAACTGTTCATGATATTTCAAAAAGGGCGGGGGTTTTTACGGAACTTCGCCCTAATCAACAAATAAAATTCAATTAATGAAATAAAAAAAATGTGGATGATTTGTATATAGCCTTGTATAACCTTTTTGTTTCTTTGCTATTTCCTCTTTTGTTCTATTTATATCATACTAAATTTATTATTGTTACTATAAAATATAAAAGAGTGTCTTTTATAACGACAAAAATCTATTTATATTTTATTGATATAAATTTTATTGATATATATAAAATAGATAGAAAAAGATTAAGTGAATAAATAAATGAAGTAATCGGGTCTATAAATATAAAATTTTGAGATTACTGTCAATGACTTAAGGAACAAATAAAAAAACACAAAGGATTTCACTTGCTTATTTTAGTGAATAAACCTCATTTTTTTACTTCATTTTTTTTTCCACCAATATTGTATCAATGTTGTGTTGTATAGAAATATTATATATAGTGCCAATCCAACACAAGTCCTTAGTTTTTTTTTTTTTTCTTATTTTTTCTTATAATTCTAATTGTCTAATTGATTGAAATTGGAATTGTTAGTTAGATTTATAAATTGTTTTTTCTTTTGTATTCTTTTCTCAACATTCATATTGACAACAGTGTATCAAATAAATATAATCCGATCGTGGATAAAAGGATCCATTTATATCTCCGTCCCATAGCTTTTATTTCATTCAAATAATGGGTTCTTGTATTTTCTGTGATACAAGAAGTCTTTTTTTGATTAAGATTAAACTCAATAAAATCTATATATACTATAGAATTAATGGATGTATTTATAAATATTTTACTTTATCCCTATTTTTATCTGAGAATTTTTTCATCGGATCTGTTCATTTTTATTATGTTCAGAATCGAATCAATTAGAATTTAAAAAATTTGTGCTATTTTAATGTTTTGATTGGTTTGGATTGTGTTGTGCAATTCAATCTTTTTTTTATTGAGATTCCGATTGTATCTACACATTCTAATTATTTTATTTGGGTTGCTAACTCAACGGTAGAGTACTCGGCTTTTAAGTGCGGCTAGCATCTTTTACACATTTGTATGAAGCAAAAGATTCGTCCATACCATCGGTAGAGTTTGTAAGACCACGACTGATCCTGAAAGGAATGAATGGAAAAAGCAGCATGTCGTATCAATGGATAATTCTAAGAATATTTCATTCTTACCGAATAGGTCCAAAACCTTATTAAAATTGTTTGAATTCTTGTCGTGTAATAAAAAAAATGAATTTGGTCGAGTGAATAAATGGGTAGAGCCCTACTACGGTTCCAATTATAGGGAAACAAAAAGTAATGAGCTTCTGTTCTTAATTTTTGAATGATTACCCGATCTAATTAGACGTTAAAAATATATTAGTGCTTAATACGGGAAAAACTTTTCCCATGAGTGGATTATAAATTTCTTATGAGTCCTAATTATTAGCTATTACCCATTATGGGGTAGAGATAAATGTGTAGAAGAAGGCAGTATATTGATAAAGATTTTTCAAAATCAAAAGAGCGATTGGATTGAAAAAATAAAGGACTTCTAACCATCTTGTTACCCTAGAATGAACATAAATCAATTAGATGGAAAAAGAGAGGCTAGAGAGTCTGTTGATGAGTCTTACTTGTTCCGAGGTATTTTCTTACTATAATACCTTGTTTTGACTGTATCGTACTATGTATCATTTGATAACCCAATAAATCACCTATTTCTTTTCTTGTTCACATTAAAAATGGAAGAATTTCAAGGATATTTAGAACTAGATAGATATCAGCAACATGACTTCCTATACCCACTTATCTTTCGGGAGTATATTTATGCACTTGCTCATGATCATGGTTTAAATAGATCTATTTTGTTGGATAATGGAGGTTATGACACTAAATATAGTTTACTAATTATAAAACGTTTAATTAGTCGAATGTATCAACAGAATCATTTGATAATTTCCGCTAATGATTCTAACCAAAAAAAATTTTTTGGGTACAACAAAAATTTGTATTCTCAAATGATGTCGGAGGGATTTGCAGTCATTGTGGAAATTCCGTTTTCCCTACGATTAGTATCTTCCTTAGAGGCGACAGAAATCGTAAAATCTTATAATTTACGATCAATTCATTCAATATTTCCTTTTTTAGAGGACAAATTCCCACATTTAAATTATGTATCAGATGTACTAATACCCTACCCCATTCATCTGGAAATCTTGGTTCAAACCCTTCGCTATTGGGTGAAAGATCCCTCTTCTTTACATTTATTACGACTCTTTCTTCACGAGTATTATAATTGGAATAGTCTTATTACTCCAAAAAAAATTATTTTTTCAAAAAGTAATCCACGATTATTCTTGCTCCTATATAATTCTCATGTATGTGAATACGAATCCATTTTACTTTTTCTTCGTAATCAATCTTCTCATTTACGATTAACCTCTTCTGGTATCTTTTTTGAGCGAATACATTTCTATGAAAAAAAAAAATATCCTGTAGAAGAAGTCTTCGTTAATGATTTTCCGGCCGCCATCTTATGGTTCTTCAAGGATCCTTTTATGCATTATGTTAGATATCAAGGAAAATCTATTCTGTCTTCGAAGGATACCCCTCTTCTGATGAATAAGTGGAAATATTATCTTGTCAATTTATGGCAATGTCATTCTTATGTGTGGTCTCAACCAGGAAGGATTTATATAAACCAATTATCCAAGCATTCCCTTGATTTTTTGGGTTATTTTTCAAGTATGCGACCAAACCTTTCGGTGGTACGGGGTCAAATGC